AATCATTCCCTGAAAGGATCCTATCTTTCTTTTGCTTTCTTTCCCGTTACTTATCTTTTTTCTATTTTTTTTTATTATAGATGATTGGAATGAACAATTTCGAAATCTAAATGATGAATCAAAAGATTCTATGGTATGGAATTATGAAAGATGGAAAGATCCTTTTGATCGAATCATATCATTCCATTATATTGACAATTTCAAAAAACTGTTCATACTATGAACGTAGTATAATGGCGGTCGGGCAAGTATGCCCCCATCGTCTAGTGGTTCAGGACATCTCTCTTTCAAGGAGGCAGCGGGGATTCGACTTCCCCTGGGGGTAGGGTACTACGAAAGGAAGTTGATCATGGATTATCAATAAAGACTCCAATTTTTTCTTCCTGGGTCGATGCCCGAGCGGTTAATGGGGACGGACTGTAAATTCGTTGGCAATATGTCTACGCTGGTTCAAATCCAGCTCGGCCCAATAATTTAATTTGCCGATCCACCATGAAATGATATAACCCATTTGTTGTTCTCCGGAAATGACTGATGTGTTCTGATACGGAAGAATCCAAATATGATACATCCCTAACGTTATTTCTTTTTTCCGTATAAAGCTAAGGAAATGATTAATTAAAAGTTAAAGTAAATAAAAAAGAGTCTTTTTTATTTTCTTTATTTTCATTGATTCATTTTTCAATCGATTTAGCAATAACGAACGGATTACGAGTAATCCGTGTCGATCTCGATAAAATGCATATCTATATAATATCTATATAGATATCAATATATAAATATATAAATAATAGATATTTTTATGAATATATAAATAAGTCCGCCTCTGTCAGTTACAGCACAACGGTTCGAATCTAAAATAGAAAGGGAAATGGTTTGAATGAAATCGTAAGAATATGTATGCTGTACGCTTTTTTCCCTGGGATTGTAGTTCAATTGGTCAGAGCACCGCCCTGTCAAGGCGGAAGCTGCGGGTTCGAGCCCCGTCAGTCCCGATGGATACAAATCCAATAAAAAAAGACATCAATTCATTTCGTGTGTGAAAGGGAATAAAAATAACAAAATATCATTCCTAACAGGGATTCCTCTTTTTTTTTTTTATTTCTTCGTCGGAACCTTTACCTTAAACTAAAAAAAAAAAAGAAAAAAGGAAAAGGAATTTTGGATTGCATTAGAAATATCATTTTTTAATTTGGTATGGATAAAAGATCTTCCTATGTTATACTATTTAATTCTCGACGATGAATTTATTTGATAGCTCAGATATTGTTATTCGTGATATTGATCCGATTTCATATCATTAAGATGTAATTTATACCATTGAATTTACCGACGAAAGATTTATCATCTCTATGGGATTAAATCCCGAATTATTTATTGAAAATTAAAGAGAAATAAAACATAGAGATTATGGAAGTAAATATTCTCGCATTTATTGCTACTGCACTGTTCATTCTAGTTCCTACTGCTTTTTTACTTATAATTTACGTAAAAACGGTAAGTCAAAGTGACTAATTTTACTTAAACAACATGACTTCTTAATTCTTATCAATACAGTGATTGAATAAAAAAAATGAAAACAATGATTGAATAAAAAAAAATGAAAAAGGATTTCCATTTAGGGTCTTAGTCTTAAATGAAATGATCGGACTACAATCAGCGGAATTCTATGAAATCCGGATAGTATGGTAGAAAGAAATCAAATCTATTTCTTTCTACTATACTATCTATCTATTATTGTAGTATATTAAAGTTTTACTCTAGAAAAATAGAGGTTTAATATGGATCAATCTACAATATGTATCTTGATATTCATATATAGAATCTCAATTACATATATGTAATGTACATAGCATAGCGTCCCAATTTTGTTCTTTGTTTCATCTATTTGATTTGTATTGGTTCCAATCAATCTGAAATAATCAAAAAGCAACTCTTATTCTTCCGATTCTAATTTTTATATTTCTTATTATTTTCACAATCCCGGTATTATATCATATTAAAAAAAAAAGAAAAGGAGGGGACAAAAAGAATAAAGTAGGAGTGGGGAGTTACGCGATTCCTCATTTTCCATATATAACTTTGGTAAGAGCCAGTTCATCGAAATAGAAATCTTAATAAGAATTCGGGGAGTAAATTTCCTATTATTTGTATTCCCTTGACTTTCAAAATACGAACATGGGAATAATTCAAATATTTGTTTGATTGAAAGAGTATTTTCTATTTCTATATTATCCATAGAATACATTACACTACTAGAATACAATAGAATTCCGAAATGCAGATATATTTGAATTTAATTAATTAGTATTAATTAAATACTAAAAATGAAATTAGCATTAATTAAATACTTAAAATTAAATACTTAAATTCAATAGTTAAAAAATGGAAGAACCCAGTTATAAAAAAAAAAACAATTGATACTTTGATCCCTTAACTCAATAAGTAGTACCCTTAGAGTCCACTTCTCCCCCATACTACGAGGGAAAGGGAAAATGAAAAAACTACCATTAAAGCAGCCCAAGCAAGACTTACTATATCCATGTAAATTTTGTCTCCTATCTCTATCAATATGAAGAAATTTTTTCATTATTGTTCACTAATTTTTCTTGTATTTTTTATTTTTTTGTATTATTCACTAATAATACTATAATATATAATAATAGTGGAATCGCTGGTACAGAGTCAAAAAAGGGATTCTGGGCTAACACCATTGACAAAACAATCCAATAAATCCAATTAGAACATCTAAGAAGTTCTAATTGGATTTCTAGTAGAATGGCAAAACATTAAGCATAAACAAAATATCCGGAGACATCTTTGGAAGTAGTGAAGTAGTAAGGGAATGAATATTACTAACAGGTAGGAATAATAAGACCTATGTTTTATTTTGTTTCCCCCCATTAAGTAATTTCATTAAGTAAGTAATTTCATTATCATTAAGTAAAAAGTAAAAGAATGTAGAATCAAGACAGATTACTTTACATACTCATATTCTTATTTCCATCTCTTATTTCCATTTGATCTAATCCTTACCGTCTCCCGGTTCGTTCTCTAAAACAATCGGAAGACAGCCTATTCAATTCTTTGACTATAAAATTCTTTGACTAGACAGACGAAAAGAAAGATTTTATTTTATATTCTAATGGAAATAGAAATAATAAGAATGAATTTTTTTAGAAAAAAAAAAATATATTATATTAAATCAAGAACATTAATTAATAAAAATAAGTAAGAATATTCAAAAAAAATATGAAAATAGAACTATTTAAATAAAAACTATTTAATTTTAATTAAATTTATATAAAAAAAGAAAGCCAATTAGCTATTTAATCTAACTAATCTAACTAATATTGAATAAATGGGGAAGCGCGCATATACTTTACATGAGTCTGTATACAAGGTTTTTCTTCCGCCCCTTCCCCAACTAAAAATGGAATTAGATTCCTTGTCCGACCTATCCCTATCCAATCTAATTCAAGACCCAGTCAGTAGACGGACACTACATTAGTAGTGGAATGAAAAGACTATCATTTCAAGATTTATTGATTCCTTTTCACTACTAGAATCTTTCTTTGAATCCGAGACGAAAAGATTTACAGCATTTTAGAGAACAAGCCTCCCGATGCTTAGAATTTAGAATCAAAAAAGTCTCAAGAGTCCTTTTCCCCGCTTGCTTCTGCTGGAAAAAAACGAAAGTTTTCTATCAACAAAACGGAATACACTATTTCAATTCTCTTGTCGATCAGGCGACACCCGGATTTGAACTGGGGAAAAAGGATTTGCAGTCCCCCGCCTTACCACTCGGCCATGCCGCCAAAACGCTATAAAAAAATATATGAGAATACCCCCCCCCAAAAAAAGGGGGGGTTCTAAACTTATTTTTTTTTATTTTACGTGTTTGTATCTTAAATTCCGTTTTCTTTAATCCCATTCCATTCTTCAAAGAGCTCCTCTGCCCTTTTCTATTGAAAAAACAAACGTACACCTTCAGTCACAAAAGCAAAAATTTCGGGACAAATCGGAACCGTTAACTATGAATTGCTGAACGATTCTTGAATTGGAATCTAAAACGGTTTTTTCTTAATGAGATAAGAAAATCGAAATTGATACATAACCAATCAATATTGCTTTTTTTTATTGAAAAAAAAATCCTTCTACATTTCCATTATAACAGCAACTGTCAATATGTGTAAACCCTAGAACATAAGTTTGAATTGTTACACAGATATTATCTAATCGGGTATCTTATCCGTATATAATACCTATACTAAAGAAAGGGAATTTTGAAGAAATTCTCGTGCTTCCTTTTTTTTTTTTTACAATTTTTCATTAAATAGATTGAATAGAAAATATAAAATTAACACGGCATGTGCTGTCCCGAACGAATAGGACTACAATAAAGTAAGAGACATATAGTTATCTATATGGATATATATAGTGGAGTTAGATCTGCGCATGTTTAATAAATACAAGCCTTATTACTTACGCACTCCAATCGTATTCTCAAATTCTAAAAAAAATGGGTAAAAATATCTCTCTTCTCTGCGAATTCGAATTCTTTTTTGAATAATTGAAAGGGTTAAGTGCTAAAAAAATCCATTCTATATTGTTTCTGATTATTAGATCTTTATCTCATCGAGCAGAGCAAATCCCGAATTCATTTTTTTTTTCTGGTATCCAATCGAATTGGAATATGTAATATCATAATAATGGTAGAAAAGGAATCCATTTTTTGTTTTGATATTCCTAAAAAAAAAAACCCCGAAGTTCTAGGTAGAATTTTTCAATTCAATTCGTTTCTATTTATCTTATATTCTAATTTAGATTCTATCTGTTTGTTTTGTTGCAAATTCCAATTTTAGTATAAAATTTGATTTATTCCTCTTTTCATAACATAATAGGTATTTCATACACGGAGTTAGGTAAAATTTCATGTGATTCAGTAAAAAGAACAGAAATTCCATTATTGCTAAATCTATTCATGTGATTCGATGAAG